TCACGTCAGTGGCATATTTCTATGCGGGTCTTACCAAAAAGGGATTGGGTTATTTCGGGAAATATATTCAACCAACCCCAATCCTTTTACCCATTAACATCTTAGAAGATTTCACAAAGCCTTTATCACTTAGTTTTCGACTTTTCGGAAATATATTAGCTGATGAATTAGTAGTTGTTGTTCTTGTTTCTTTAGTACCTTTAGTGGTTCCTATACCTGTCATGTTCCTTGGATTATTTACAAGTGGTATTCAAGCTCTGATTTTTGCAACTTTAGCCGCGGCTTATATAGGGGAATCCATGGAGGGCCATCATTGACTAGTTTTTGAAAGATTCTTTTTTAGCTTATCCCAAGGTAATGTATGCGTGGCTCAAAAAAAATCTAATCTAATCTAATTAGGAAATCTAAATATACAACTCACTATATACAATCTAGAGTAATAGCCAAAGATATTAGAGTAGAGAGTTGTAAAAAAAAAGGGAAAGAGATCTAAAAGATCTTTTTCCTAAAATTCTTGGTTGATCCACTTATATTATACCATTCTCTCCTGAATAGATATTCATTTTATATTGCTGGTCGGCCAATCCTAATATTTCCTATTCGGAATCAGAATTTGAATAAGAATTCTTGTGGTTTACGACGTGTGAGTAAAAAAAGAGGGGTGCTCTATAGAAGGATTCCCCTTTCAGTTGATTTTCTTCAGCGATTGACCAAAATAAATTTTTCAGAAATAATAAATTGCGTGAACTTAGATCAATCAAATAATGAATGATATTTCTATCCACTGATTCGGCCTAAGCAATTTGTCTATTTAGATTGTATCCATGCGGTAGAATGATAAAGAAAGGGGAAGAAGTATTTACAAACAAAAAAGGGATTCATAAAAAATAGGGTGATTCGGATCGGAGAGGGAGGTTTTACTAGGTATATTATATGTAAAAAGCGATATGCTATAAGTCAACTTGTTTTTCGACGCATAATTCTCGAATTCGATTGAATTTAAGATGAATGAAGAGTTGGTTTACGTTATGGAAGAAAGACATGTATAGGTGATTGATATTAAATATTGACTAGTTATATATGAACTAAAGAGATATTCAATTTGCCCTACTACTAGAAATTTCCATTTGATGGCTATTCCAATAGAAGTCTTTCCGTATCCTCTGGGACTGTGAGTTCAATGAATAAACAGATGAAATCAAGAAAAAAATCGAAGAATTCAAAGAATGGTTCGGAACAAAGAAATGGACGGACGAAAGTCGTACGGATTCGTAAAGACTTTGTCGATAGGAACTAAAAAGGAGATATCGAAGTAAAGTAGTTTTGATCCTTGAATAAGATTATTACTTCAATTTGAAATTTGTAGTGACTTCGACTGGATGAATTGTAGCGATGGAATATTAAGTTAGAATTCATCGGCTGACTGTATCATTAACCATTTTTTTTTTGTATGAGGAACTTATCATGAATCCACTGATTTCTGCCGCTTCCGTTATTGCTGCTGGATTGGCTGTAGGGCTTGCTTCTATTGGACCTGGAGTTGGTCAAGGTACTGCTGCGGGCCAAGCTGTAGAAGGTATCGCGAGACAGCCTGAGGCGGAGGGAAAAATACGAGGTACTTTATTGCTTAGTCTAGCTTTTATGGAAGCTTTAACAATTTATGGCCTGGTTGTAGCATTAGCACTTTTATTTGCGAATCCTTTTGTTTAATCTTATAAATTCGAAAAAGCAATAACCCACGGGAAGGGCTGATTTGTGAATGAGGAATTAGCATACTCACTCTCTTTCATCCTTTCCGTTCGTAGTCTAAGGAACCCCCTTTTCTATTTTTTAGGAAGGGTTTAAATAAAGAAGGGGGTAATTCACCATTTCTAAATCGAATCTTTTTTGGCTCGATTTATAAATAGTATAATATATATATTTTAAATATATCAAAGGGGGGGGCAGGGCGATACAAAAAGAACTCTGTTCTTTTTTTTTAGTCTATCTATAAGAGGAGATCATATGAAAAATGTAACCGATTCTTTCGTTTCTTTAGGCCACTGGCCATCCGCCGGGAGTTTCGGGTTTAATACCGATATTTTAGCAACAAATCTAATAAATCTAAGTGTAGTGCTTGGGGTATTGGTTTTTTTTGGAAAGGGAGTGTGTGCGAGTTGTTTATTTCAAGAATAGGCTGGACCCAACCAGCTGTACTTTTTTTTATAACTAGGAAAAGTAGGTACATTATCTCACGAATGACTTCTGAATAAAGATGAATAAAGAAATCATATGTAAGAACCATAGCATTTCGTTATTCGGTGGTAAATCCGCTTTGATTCTCTATCAACCAAAAATGTGGGACCATTAACAACTATGGTTAAAGCTAAATCGTTTGAAGTCCAGACGCAGCATGGTACTCTTTCTACCACAATATGAATATTAATATAGAGATGCTTTCAAAATGAATAATTTATCTATATAAGAACACTCATATGGATAAAATGATTTGAACCGCTTA